CGTCTTGTTATCACTAAAGTGATATCCATATAGATATAAATATATCACTTGTGATTTTCTTTGTTACAAAACACCAATTTGAATCTAAAATTGAAATGATTCAAATGAAATCATAAGAAGGAATATGAAAGCTACCCGCTTTATTTCCATGGGATTGTAGTTCAATTGGTCAGAGCACCGCCCTGTCAAGGCGGAAGTTGCGGGTTCGAGCCCCGTCAGTCCCGGTGGATTCAATAAAAAAAAGAAGGAACCTCCCCCTTTTTTGTTTCTGGGCAAGGGGATCAAAATAGTTTCGTTTATCTTTTTGTTTTATTTTTCTTTTTTCATCAAACAAAATAAAGGGGTATTTCCATTATTTTAACTAGCACCAATTGATGGTAGAGATACATATGTAAATTTAATTATAATTATTGGGAACATTCATTCAAGACTTCAAGAAAGAGATACTGTATGGGTTTCCGCTTTTTGTCAATGAATCCCCCATTAACTCGTAAATGGAATAGGATCGCGTATAATACGTTTGCCAAGAGTACCTATATATACTTTTTGAAGTCAAGGAATTGAAAATAGTTCGAATACAACCAAGGAACGAGGATATTTAAAAAATAAGGATAAAATGAGTCTTACCTAATGAATATGCTCTTTTTAAAGATTAGAGTCGATGTCGAAGAAAAAACTCGTAAGAAAGTTTAATTAAATAGTTAATTTTTTTGAATATTTTAATTTTTTTTACCAGGACTCGTCTTTATCACATTCTCTTTCTTTGTTTTCCAAAAATATGATAGATCCTTAATTTTTTTTTTAATTTAAAATTGAGCTTCGTGCTTGTTTTCTCTATTTGATTTCTATTGTCTATTTAACGTTCGTTACAAACTCTTTTTGTAAACAATCGAAGTAGCAAAAGTTTTTTATGATACTTCATCAGATGATTGTACAAGGAAAGTAAAGTACTAGGTTGTAGAAAAGAGAGCGGGGAAAAAGAATCATAAATAAATATTTTTTTGATTGGATCAGGAATCTCATTATGTATTCGATGTGGATAAAAGATCTTCCTATGTTATACTATTAAATTCTTGACGATGATATCGATTTTATAGCTCTGATATTGTTATTCATGATATTTCTTTCATTCGATATCATCGAAAGCTAATTCATCTGAGCGAGTTTACAAGCGAAAGATTTCTCATCTCTATGGGATTAAATCCCGAGATATTAAAAAAAAATAATAATAAACGATTAAATTATGGAAGTAAATATTCTTGCATTTATTGCTACTGCACTCTTCATTCTCGTTCCTACTGCTTTTTTGCTTATAATTTACGTAAAAACGGTTAGTCAAAATAATTAATTTGAATAAAATTTGACTATTAATGAAAAAAATGGATTTGAATTTCTCATTTCTTAAATGAAATGAGAATGCATTAGACTCAGTAGTAGTATCCTAAGAGGCTCGCTAGTATGGTAGAAAGAAATCTCTTTCTACCATACTAGTCAGTATGGTTATTGTAATATATAAAGATACAAGTGAAATATTTTAATATAAAGGAATCCACCTATATCTCTCTTTTTCTTTATAAATATCAATATAAATGAAATAGAATATGAAATGTATGTACATACTTTCTCAATTTCATTTGTTTGTTTGATCCGTTTAATACAGATAATTCTAATTCGATGGAAACTTCTTCAGATTTCGAAAAGGGGTTACCCCATGAATGGTTAACGGTGTAAACCCTGAATAAAAATAGAAAACGAGTCAATAAAACAAAAATCCAATTTCGAAAAAAAAATTGCCAACCGGTCTAGAAAACTAAAACAATTGATACAGGTTGATAGAGTTTGATTATTACCGCAATTAGGAGTACTTCTAGAGTCCACTTCTTCCCCACACTACGAGAGAGAGGGAAAATGTAAAAACTACCATTAAACCAGCCCATGCGAGACTTACTATATCCATGTGAATTCTGTCCCCTATTTCTATGAATATGAAGAAACTATTCCATTATTGTTCACTAATAATAGTGAAATCACTGGTGCAGAGTCAAAAAAAGAGAGAGGTATTTGGTCACCATTGATGAACTACTCCAAAAAAATCCACTTATCTTATAAGGAGTTATTCTTATTATAGAATTTCTAGTAGAATCGACAAGATGTAAACACAAGTAAACGGAAACTTTTCGAAGTATCCAAGGAATTTGACTCACATGTATAAAGAATAAGACTTTTTCTTTCTTGTATCATTTTTTATTTTTGGAAGTAAAACGAAAGGAAATTCTTCATCTAATCTAATATTGATTGAATGACTGAGCATTCCGAGACTTTCATGAGTCTGTATCCAAAGTATCTTAGGTCCTTTCCAAAACTATTAATTTAATCCGCTCACTGGCTATCCAATCTAATTAAAGACTCAGACATATTTCCCCCCCCCCCACTACATTTACGTTTTCTTTGAATCTGATAGGCAAAACTTTAGGTTAGAGAATAGAACCTCCAGAGCCGGGGGCTTAGAATCATAAAAAGAAAGTATCGAGAGTCTTTTACTACGTTTGTTTATAGTTATAACAGGGGATTTCAAATCTCTTGTTGAGGCGGCACCCGGATTTGAACTGGGGAAAAAGGATTTGCAGTCCCCCGCCTTACCACTCGGCCATGCCGCCAAAACGATAGAAACTAGATTCCAATTTTCTCTTTTTTTCAACATAGATTTTCAGTCACAAAATAGAGAATCCAGTACAAATCGGAACCATTAACTATTGACTATAAATTCATGACCGTTTTTGAATTAAAATCCACTTTTTTTTATTTCTAATAATATAAGAAAATCATTAAAAATGGATTTGTAACTAATCTATATTGAGTTTTTTCAATTAAAAAGAAATCTTCTTCAATTTCAATTATAATAGTAATTTTGAGTATATGTAAACCCCAGAATCAGAACATATGTTACGTTGTGTTATAGAGCTATAGAGCTATAGCTCTATAATGGGGTATTTTATCTCTCTAGGGATGCTTTTGAGGAGTAATTCTCAATAAATTTTTGTATTTCAATTTTTCATTGAAGAGAAAATTGAATTTTTGATAGAGCACAGCATGTGCTGTCCCAAATAGAACTGTACCACAATAAAAGAAAAAAAAGAGACATATATATCTGTGCATTCTTTTTTATTATTTTTTTTTATAAATAAAATGAATAAATAAAAAAACACAGGTTTTCTATTTATTATATGTTTATCTGCTTGAACAGATCCAATCATGAATCCATTTTTTTATGGTATGCAATCGAATTGGAATATGTAATATCATAGGTGAAAATGAAATGACTTTTTTCTAGTCCTTACAAAACTCCATAAGTTCCAGCGGTATTTCTTAATTCTGTTCCATTTGGATCTCTTTCTTATAAAAAATTCCACTAGTCTCCGTTCATACGTATTTCATACATGCCATATATCTTGGAGTTGGATAAAATTTCATGTGATTCAGTAAACAGAATAGAAATTCCATTATTGCTAGATCGAATTCTATGGATATGATTCGGTGAAGAATGAGAGATGGGATTTTTTCAATAAACGGATAAATGGGAAATTCAAAAAAGATGCTCGGGGATGGAAAAGAGGGAACATCTACAATACCTGGATTTAATCAGATACAATTTGAAGGGTTTTATCGGTTTATTGATCAGGGTTTAATAGAAGAACTTTCTAAATTTCCAAAAATTGAAGATATAGATCACGAAATTGAATTTCAATTATTTGTGGAAACATATCAATTGGTAGAACCTCTGATAAAAGAACGAGATGCTGTCTATGAATCACTTACATATTCTTCTGAATTATATGTATCCGCGGGATTAATTTGGAAAACCAGTAGGAATATGCAAGAACAACGAATTTTTATTGGAAACATTCCTTTAATGAATTCCCTTGGAATTTCTATAGTAAACGGAATATACAGAATTGTAATCAATCAAATATTACAAAGTCCTGGTATCTATTACCAGTCAGAATTGGATCATAACGGGATTTCGGTCTATACTGGCACTATAATATCAGATTGGGGAGGCAGGTTAGAATTAGAGATTGATAAAAAAGCAAGAATATGGGCTCGTGTGAGTCGAAAACAGAAAATATCTATTCTAGTTCTATCATCAGCTATGGGTTCGAATCTAAGAGAAATTCTAGAGAATGTTTGCTACCCTGAAATTTTCTTATCTTTCTTGACCGATAAGGAGAAAAAAAAAATTGGGTCAAAAGAAAATGCTATTTTGGAGTTTTATCAACAATTTTCGTGCGTAGGTGGGGATCCAATATTTTCTGAATCCTTATGTAAGGAATTACAAAAAAAATTCTTTCACCAAAGGTGCGAATTAGGAAGGATTGGTCGCCGAAATATTAACTGGAGACTGAATCTTAATATACCTCAGAACAATATATTTTTGTTACCACGAGATATATTAGCAGCTGCCGATCATTTGATTGGTATGAAATTTGGAATGGGTACACTTGATGATATGAATCATTTGAAAAATAAACGTATTCGCTCTGTAGCGGATCTTTTACAAGACCAGCTCGGGTTGGCGCTGGCTCGTTTAGAAAATGTAGTTAAGGGAACTATAGGCGGGGCAATTAGACATAAATTGATACCTACTCCTCAGAATTTGGTAACTTCAACTCCGTTAACAACTACTTATGAATCCTTTTTTGGATTACACCCATTATCTCAAGTTTTGGATCGAACGAATCCATTGACTCAAATAGTTCATGGGAGAAAGTTGAGTTATTTGGGCCCTGGCGGATTAACAGGGCGAACTGCTAATTTTCGGATACGAGATATCCACCCTAGTCACTATGGGCGTATTTGCCCCATTGATACGTCTGAAGGAATCAACGTTGGACTTATTGGATCTTTATCAATTCATGCCAGGATTGGTGATTGGGGGTCATTAGAAAGTCCATTTTATGAACTCTTTGAGAAATCAAAAGAAGCACGGATACGGATGCTTT